CGCTCATTTTTATTTAAATGAATTTGTATTTTTTTTTTCTGGCTCGGCTATGCAACTTAGCCGAGCCACTCCCTTAAAGAAACCTATTCACCAAGAAAAAGGAGAGAGAGGGATTCGAACCCTCGATAGTTCTTTGTTTCGAACTATACCGGTTTTCAAGACCGGAGCTATCAACCACTCGGCCATCTCTCCGAAAGAAAATTTCTCTTTTCTTTTTTTTTCCACCGAATGGAACATAGCGATCGTGTTGCTACCATTACTATCGATATAAACAAAAATCTCGATATATATATGTTTATATATATATATTCATATATATTCGGAATCTTCTATCGGTATATATAGATGCATGATCTAGTGTTCTCCCTTGTAAAGTAAAGTGTAAAGAAAGTGACAAAATTGTGATTCGTGGTAAAATCCAACCGCCATGCATTTTTTTTTTTACAATTTTTTGGCTGATAAAGAGATCAAATGGTATATAATTCTTTTATTGGTAGATTGGAGGATTAGAAACATGACTATTGCTTTCCAATTGGCTGTTTTTGCATTAATTGTTACTTCATCAATCTTACTGATTAGTGTACCCGTTGTATTTGCTTCTCCCGACGGTTGGTCGGGGAATAAAAATGTTGTATTTTCCGGTACATCATTATGGATTGGATTAGTCTTTCTGATAGGTATCCTTAATTCTCTTATTTCGTGAACCTATTTGTTCTAGATGCAAAAATAAACCCCTCCCCCCAAATTATTTCAAATTAGAATAGACCTTAAAATTGAATATTAAGTTATAAATTCCAAAAATGCAAATAATAAAAAAAATTCTAAAAATTACTGGGGGTCAAACTTATTGTATTTGTGTCTTTGTTTTGTAAAATTTTGAAAATAAAATACATAATAATGTATATATAATTCTATTTCTATTAAATTATTAGACAGTATATAATAAGGTTTAATAATTTAATAGAAATATGTACTAAAGTTGTATATAATATATACATATTATTACTAAATATGTCTAAATATGTATATAAATAAAATAAAAAATGAAAAATTATATAATAAAAAAAGAAAAAAAAAGTATCCTATTTGTGCAGAACTAAGTCAAATAGGATAAATACATTGCGAAAAAAGGTGCGGATATAGTCGAATGGTAAAATTTCTCTTTGCCACGGAGAAGATGCGGGTTCGATTCCCGCTATCCGCCCACCCAGTATAATCGGGTTAATGTATTTACTTTAATAGGATAAACAAAAGTAGAGTTGATCACGGTAGTATGTGGGTTCTTCCCCCGCCTTTCGTTTCTTCCCGCCCTAAAAGAAAAAAAGCTAATTAATTACTAGTTAACAGAATAAAAGTTTTTTTTGTCAAAACAAAGTTGCGGAGACGGGATTTGAACCCGTGACCTCAAGGTTATGAGCCTTGCAAGCTACCAAACTGCTCTACCCCGCGCTGAAGTGGAACTGTTGGACAAAAAAGTATTGAAGGGAGCCCCTTGACCATATCTGTACAAAATAGAATATCATATCCCATTTATACAGAATGGTAAAGGGGTCCTCTATGATCGACGATCATATAAAAAATTAAAGGATTTTTTAATCCTTACCAACTCGATCTTGTTGCTCCGGGTAAAAAACATGCATGAACCATTTCACGAAGTATGTGCCCGGCTAGCCCAAAATCTCGATAGTTAGCTCTCGGTCTTCCGGTTGAAAAACAACGTCGATGCAAGCGTGTAGGTGCACTATTACGTGGTGGGGCTTGTAACTTTCCATGAATTTCCCATTTCTCACTCAAAGATTGAACTTTGCTTATTTCTTTTTTTGAGGATCTGCGAATCAAATGATATTTTTGTTCCAATTTTTTCCTCTTCTTCTCCCTCTGAATCAAACTTTTTCTTGCCATAATGGTTCAATTCCTGTTAGTTTCAATGATACAATAGAAGTCGGATCCTAGGTGTAGAAATATAAGAAAAGAAGGCGAGTCCCTTCTTAATCATTAATCAACAGAAATGATATTATCGGGGCTACAACACATAAAAGAAAGAATTAACCAAATTTGCCGGATGTAGAAGCAATCAAGAAAGCTGCATAAGTGAATATATAACCTACAGAAAAGTGGGCTAACCCGACCAATCTTGCTTGAACAATAGAAAGAGCCACCGGTTTATCTCTCCATCGAATCAAATTAGCCAAAGGTGTTCGTTCATGAGCCCAGGCTAAAGTTTCAATCAATTCCTGCCAATATCCACGCCAGGATATTAAGAACATAAATCCAGTAGCCCAAACAAGATGTCCAAATAAGAACATCCACGCCCAGACCGATAAACTATTCATACCGAAGGGGTTATATCCGTTGATAAGTTGTGAAGAGTTTAACCATAGATAATCTCTTAACCATCCCATCAAATAAGTGGAAGACTCATTAAACTGCGAAACGTTGCCCTGCCATAATGTGATGTGCTTCCAATGCCAATAAAAAGTCACCCATCCAATGGTATTTA